GCTAGCGTAGCTTAATACAAAGCATAGCACTGAAGATGCTAAGATGAGTCCTAAAAAACTCCGCATGCACAAAGGCATGGTCCCGACCTTATTATCAGCTCTAACCCAACTTACACATGCAAGTCTCCGCAACCCAGTGAGTATGCCCTTAATCCCCCGCCCGGGGACGAGGAGCGGGCATCAGGCACAAACATTAGCCCAAGACGCCTGGCCAAGCCACACCCCCAAGGGAATTCAGCAGTGATAAACATTAAGCCATAAGTGAAAACTTGACTCAGTCAGTGTTAAAAGGGCCGGTAAAACTCGTGCCAGCCACCGCGGTTAGACGAGAGGCCCTAGTTGATATTATAACGGCGTAAAGGGTGGTTAAGGACAAAAAAAATAAAGCCAAATGACCCTTCGGCCGTCATACGCTTCTAGGTGTCCGAAGCCCTAATACGAAAGTAGCTTTAATAGACTACCTGAACCCACGAAAGCTGAGAAACAAACTGGGATTAGATACCCCACTATGCTCAGCCATAAACTTAGACATCCAACTACAATTAGATGTCCGCCAGGGTACTACGAGCATTAGCTTAAAACCCAAAGGACCTGACGGTGTCTCAGACCCCCCTAGAGGAGCCTGTTCTAGAACCGATAATCCCCGTTTAACCTCACCACTTCTAGCCACCCCAGCCTATATACCGCCGTCGTCAGCTTACCCTGTGAAGGAAATAAAAGTAAGCAAAATGGGCACAACCCAGAACGTCAGGTCGAGGTGTAGCGCATGAAATGGAAAGAAATGGGCTACATTTTCTAACACAGAATATTACGAACATGTACCATGAAATAGTACCTGAAGGAGGATTTAGTAGTAAAAGGGAAGTAGAGTGTCCCTTTGAACCCGGCTCTGAGACGCGTACACACCGCCCGTCACTCTCCCCTGTCAAAACGCACTAAAAATATCTAATACAAAAGCACCGACAAGGGGAGGCAAGTCGTAACACGGTAAGTGTACCGGAAGGTGCACTTGGACCAAACCCAGGGCGTGGCTGAGTCAGTCAAGCATCTCACTTACACCGAGAAGACATCCATGCAAGTTGGATCACCCTGAGCCAAACAGCTAGCTTAACCACTCAATAACTAAACAATATAAATAAAACAAAAAAGCCTAACAACAAAACCTAAACCATTCTTTTACCTTAGTACGGGAGACAGAAAAGGTAACACTAAAGCAATAGAAATAGTACCGCAAGGGAAAGCTGAAAGAGAAATGAAACAACCCATATAAGCAAAAAAAAGCAAAGACTTAACCTTGTACCTTTTGCATCATGATTTAGCCAGTACACCCAAGCAAAGAGACCTTTAGTTTGAAACCCCGAAACCAGGTGAGCTACCCCGAGACAGCCTATTAAGGGCCAACCCGTCTCTGTGGCAAAAGAGTGGGAAGAGCTCCGGGTAGAAGTGACAGACCTACCGAACCTGGTGATAGCTGGTTGCCTAAGAAATGGATAGAAGTTCAGCCTCGTACCCCTCAAATCAAATAAACTCAAACAAGAGATAGAGAAATACACGAGAGTTAGTTAAAGGGGGTACAGCCCCTTTAACAAAGGACACAACCTTCTCAGGAGGATAAAGATCACAATTTACAAAACATACTGTTCTAGTGGGCCTAAAAGCAGCCACCTAAACAGAAAGCGTTAAAGCTCAGACAGACAAAAGTTTATTATTCTGATAAAAAATCTTATTCCCCTAAACACTATTAGGCCAACCCATGCCCCCATGGAAGAGATTATGCTAAAATGAGTAACAAGAAGGCTCGCCCTTCTCCAAGCACAAGTGTAAGCCAAACCGGACAAACCATTGGCAACTAACGAACTCAACCCAAGAGAGCAATGTGAACTACAAAAAAACCAAGAAAAACTCACAACTAAACCATCGTTACCCCCACACTGGAGTGCATTTAAAGGAAAGACTAAAAGAAAAGGAAGGAACTCGGCAAACACAAGCCTCGCCTGTTTACCAAAAACATCGCCTCCTGCAACACAACCAAGTATAGGAGGTCCAGCCTGCCCAGTGACTACAAGTTTAACGGCCGCGGTATTTTGACCGTGCAAAGGTAGCGCAATCACTTGTCTTTTAAATAGAGACCTGTATGAATGGCTAAACGAGGGCTTAACTGTCTCCCCTTTCCAGTCAGTGAAATTGATCTACCCGTGCAGAAGCGGGTATAATAATACAAGACGAGAAGACCCTTTGGAGCTTAAGGTACAAAACTCAACCACGCAAAGCAACTCAATAAAAAGCAAAAACTTCGTGGAATATGAAATTTTACCTTCGGTTGGGGCGACCACGGAGGAAAAGAAAGCCTCCAAGTGGACTGGGACTAAACCTCCTAAAACTAAGAGAGACATCTCTAAGCCACAGAACATCTGACCAAACATGATCCGGCAATAAGCCGATCAACGAACCAAGTTACCCTAGGGATAACAGCGCAATCCTCTCCCAGAGTCCATATCGACGAGAGGGTTTACGACCTCGATGTTGGATCAGGACATCCTAATGGTGCAGCCGCTATTAAGGGTTCGTTTGTTCAACGATTAAAGTCCTACGTGATCTGAGTTCAGACCGGAGCAATCCAGGTCAGTTTCTATCTGTAACGCTACTTTTCCTAGTACGAAAGGATCGGAAAAGAGGGGCCCATACTTAAAGCACGCCCCACCCCTAATTTATGAAAACAAATAAATAAAACAAAGGGAGAGCCAAAATCCAAGCTGGCCAAAATAAGGACACACTGGGGTGGCAGAGCATGGTAAATTGCGAAAGGCCTAAGCCCTTTTAACCAGAGGTTCAAATCCTCTCCCCAGTTTATGCTAAACACCCTAATAACCCATCTGATTAATCCCCTAGCCTACATCGTACCAGTACTCCTAGCAGTAGCCTTCCTAACACTAGTCGAACGAAAAGTGTTAGGGTACATGCAACTACGAAAAGGACCAAATGTCGTAGGACCCTACGGACTACTACAGCCAATCGCAGACGGTGTAAAACTGTTCATTAAAGAACCCGTACGTCCATCTACTTCATCCCCATTTCTATTTCTAGCCACCCCAATACTAGCACTAACCCTAGCAATAACCCTATGAGCGCCAATACCAATACCACACCCAGTAACAGACCTAAACCTGGGGATCCTATTTATTTTAGCCTTATCAAGCCTCGCAGTTTATTCAATCTTAGGATCAGGATGGGCATCAAATTCAAAATACGCACTAATTGGAGCCCTACGAGCCGTAGCCCAAACAATTTCATATGAAGTTAGCCTAGGATTAATCCTCCTCTCTGTAATTATCTTCTCAGGGGGATATACCCTACAAACATTTAACATCACACAAGAAAGTATCTGACTACTCGCCCCCGCCTGACCATTAGCCGCAATATGATACATCTCAACACTAGCTGAAACAAACCGAGCACCATTCGACCTAACTGAAGGCGAATCAGAACTAGTATCCGGCTTTAACGTAGAGTATGCAGGAGGACCATTCGCACTATTTTTCCTAGCCGAATATGCCAACATCCTCTTAATAAACACTCTTTCAGCAGTCCTATTCCTAGGCGCCTCACACATCCCAAGTATCCCAGAAATCACAACAATTAACCTCATAACCAAAGCCGCACTCCTATCAATCATATTCCTATGAGTACGGGCCTCATACCCACGATTCCGATATGACCAATTAATACACCTAGTATGAAAAAACTTCCTCCCCCTTACACTCGCCTTCGTACTATGACACACCGCCCTACCAATCGCACTAGCAGGACTCCCCCCACAACTATAACCAAGGAGCTGTGCCTGAGAGCCCAAGGACCACTTTGATAGAGTGAACTACAGGGGTTAAAACCCCCTCAGCTCCTAGAAAGAAGGGAATCGAACCCATACTCAAGAGATCAAAACTCTTGGTGCTTCCTCTACACCACTTTCTAAAGGCAGGGTCAGCTAATAAAGCTTTCGGGCCCATACCCCGAACATGACGGTTAAAATCCCTCCTCCGCCAATGAATCCATACGTACTTATAGTCCTATTATCTAGCCTGGGATTAGGAACCACCCTTACCTTCGCTAGCTCCCACTGGCTCCTAGCCTGAATGGGCCTAGAAATTAATACACTAGCAATCACCCCACTTATAGCACAACACCACCACCCCCGTGCAGTAGAAGCAACAACTAAATACTTCTTAACCCAAGCCACTGCAGCAGCAATAATTTTATTCGCAAGCACAACAAACGCCTGAATAACTGGAGAATGAGCCATCAATGACCTATCAAACCCAATTGCCAGCACAATATTTATAGCTGCCCTAGCACTCAAAATCGGACTTGCACCAATACACTTCTGAATACCAGAAGTACTACAAGGCCTAGACCTACTAACAGGACTAATCCTATCCACTTGACAAAAACTCGCCCCATTCGCACTAATTATCCAAACAGCACAAACCATTGACCCTATACTATTAACACTACTAGGAGTTACTTCCACACTAGTGGGCGGATGAGGAGGACTAAACCAAACCCAAATCCGAAAAATCCTAGCCTACTCATCAATCGCACACATAGGTTGAATAATTATTGTCATCCAATATGCCCCACAACTCACACTAATCGCACTAGGAACATACATCATCATAACCTCCGCAGCATTCCTAACTATAAAAACATCATTAACAACAAAAATCAGCACACTAGCAACAACCTGATCAAAAAACCCTATCCTAGCATCAACAACTGCTCTAGTACTACTCTCACTAGGAGGCCTGCCACCACTCACAGGATTCATACCAAAATGACTAATTCTACAAGAACTAGCAAAACAAGAACTCCCTATCGTAGCCACAATAATAGCCCTAACTGCCCTAATTAGTCTATACTTCTACCTACGGCTCTGCTACACAATAACACTAACCATCTCACCTAACACAACCAACTCAACCACCCCTTGACGAACCAACACAACTCAAATCTCCCTTCCCCTAGCCCTATTCACCGTAACCGCCCTAGCATTACTACCACTAACCCCAAACATTATAGCACTAACCACTTAGGGACTTAGGATAATATTAGACCAAAAGCCTTCAAAGCTCTAAGTAGAAGTGAAAATCTTCTAGTCCCTGACTAAGACCTACAAGAAATTAACTTGCATCTCCTGATTGCAAATCAGACACTTTAATTAAGCTAAGGCCTCACTAGATGGGAAGGCCTCGATCCTACAAACTCTTAGTTAACAGCTAAGCGCTCAAACCAGCGAGCATCCATCTACTTTTCCCGCCGTCTATATCAGTAAGGCGGGAAAAGCCCCGGCAGAGTATTAGTCTGCGTCTCCGGATTTGCAATCCGATGTGTTCTCACCACGGGGCTGATAGGAAGAGGACTTAAACCTCTATCTTCGGGGCTACAACCCACCGCCTAAACTCTCGGCCACCCTACCTGTGGCAATCACGCGCTGATTCTTCTCTACTAACCACAAAGACATTGGTACCCTTTATCTCGTATTTGGTGCCTGAGCCGGAATAGTAGGAACCGCCTTAAGCCTCCTTATTCGGGCCGAACTTAGTCAACCCGGGTCACTTCTAGGCGATGACCAAATTTATAATGTTATCGTCACTGCCCACGCCTTTGTAATAATTTTCTTTATAGTAATGCCAATCCTTATCGGAGGATTCGGAAACTGACTTGTACCTCTTATAATTGGAGCCCCAGATATAGCATTCCCACGAATAAATAATATAAGCTTCTGACTACTACCCCCATCATTCCTTCTACTATTAGCCTCTTCCGGAGTTGAAGCTGGGGCCGGAACAGGGTGAACAGTATATCCACCCCTAGCAGGAAATCTGGCTCACGCAGGAGCCTCAGTAGACCTAACAATTTTCTCACTCCATTTAGCAGGTGTATCATCAATTCTAGGAGCAATTAATTTTATCACCACAACTATTAATATGAAGCCCCCAGCCATTACCCAATATCAAACACCACTATTCGTCTGATCTGTGCTTGTAACCGCTGTACTACTCCTTCTATCACTACCCGTCCTAGCCGCCGGAATTACAATGCTCCTAACAGATCGAAACCTTAACACCACATTCTTTGACCCAGCAGGCGGAGGAGACCCAATCCTTTACCAACACCTATTCTGATTCTTTGGACACCCAGAAGTTTATATTCTTATTCTTCCAGGATTCGGAATTATCTCTCATGTCGTAGCTTACTATTCAGGTAAAAAAGAACCATTCGGTTATATAGGAATAGTCTGAGCTATAATGGCTATTGGTCTCCTAGGATTCATTGTATGAGCCCACCACATGTTCACCGTCGGAATAGACGTAGACACCCGTGCATACTTTACATCCGCAACAATAATTATCGCAATTCCAACAGGTGTAAAAGTATTTAGCTGATTAGCCACACTCCACGGAGGATCTATCAAATGAGAAACACCTATACTATGAGCCCTAGGGTTTATCTTCCTATTTACAGTAGGTGGTTTAACAGGAATTGTTCTATCTAATTCATCATTAGATATTGTACTTCATGACACTTACTACGTAGTTGCACACTTCCACTATGTACTATCAATAGGTGCCGTATTCGCCATTATAGCAGCCTTCGTTCACTGATTCCCCTTACTAACTGGATACACCCTTCACAGCGCCTGAACAAAAATTCACTTCGGGGTTATATTTATTGGAGTTAACCTCACATTCTTCCCACAACATTTCCTGGGCCTAGCAGGCATGCCACGACGATATTCTGACTACCCAGACGCCTACGCCCTATGAAACACGGTATCATCTATTGGATCACTAATCTCCCTAGTAGCAGTAATCATGTTCCTATTTATCCTATGAGAAGCCTTCGCCGCTAAACGAGAAGTACTATCCGTAGAACTAACAGCAACAAACGTAGAATGACTTCACGGCTGCCCTCCTCCATACCACACATACGAGGAGCCAGCATTTGTACAAATTCAATCATGTTAACGAGAAAGGGAGGAATTGAACCCCCATATGCTGGTTTCAAGCCAGCCACATAACCACTCTGTCACTTCCTTCTAAAGACATTAGTAAAATGTAAATTACATCACCTTGTCAAGGTGAAATTGTAGGTTAAATCCCTGCATGTCTTAAGCTTTAAAGCTTAATGGCACATCCAACACAACTAGGATTCCAAGACGCGGCATCACCCGTTATAGAAGAACTTCTTCACTTCCACGACCACGCATTAATAATCGTGTTCCTAATTAGCACCTTAGTATTATATATTATTGTTGCAATGGTCTCAACTAAACTTACTAACAAATATATCCTAGACTCTCAAGAAATCGAAATCGTATGAACAATCCTCCCAGCGATTATCTTAGTATTAATTGCCCTGCCTTCTCTACGTATTCTATACCTTATAGACGAAATTAATGACCCCCACCTAACAATTAAAGCAATAGGACATCAATGATACTGAAGCTACGAATATACAGATTACAAAGACTTAGAGTTCGACTCTTATATAGTACCAACCCAAGACCTAACCCCAGGACAATTCCGACTTCTAGAAACAGACAACCGAATAGTTGTTCCAGTAGACTCCCCAATTCGTGTCTTAGTGTCCGCTGAAGACGTGCTGCACTCCTGAGCCGTACCATCACTAGGCGTAAAAATAGACGCAGTCCCAGGACGACTTAACCAAACCGCCTTCATCGTCTCACGCCCAGGATTATTCTACGGACAATGCTCCGAAATCTGCGGGGCCAACCACAGTTTTATACCAATTGTAATCGAAGCAGTACCACTAATACACTTCGAATCCTGATCTTCATTAACACTAGAATCCGCCTCGCTAGGAAGCTAAATATTGGACAAAGCGTTGGCCTTTTAAGCCAAAGATTGGTGATTCCCGACCACCCCCAGTGAAATGCCACAACTAAACCCAGGCCCTTGATTTGCAATTCTAATGTTTTCATGACTAATTTTCCTAACCATTATCCCAACTAAAATCTTAAACCACATTTCACCAAATGAACCAACCCCAGTAAGTGCTGAAAAACACAAAACTGAATCCTGAGACTGACCATGATAGTAAGCTTTTTCGACCAATTTGCAAGCCCATCCTACCTAGGAATCCCATTAATTGCCATCGCAATTGCACTACCATGAGTACTTTACCCAACCCCATCATCCCGATGAATTAATAACCGACTTATTACAATCCAAGGATGGTTTATTAACCGATTCACAAACCAACTAATACTACCACTAAATGTAGGAGGACATAAATGAGCACTACTACTAGCTTCACTAATAATCTTCCTAATTACAATTAACATGCTTGGTCTACTACCATACACATTTACACCAACAACACAACTATCCCTCAATATGGGATTCGCCGTGCCACTATGACTCGCCACAGTAATCATTGGAATACGAAATCAACCAACCGTTGCCCTAGGACACCTACTACCAGAAGGAACACCTATCCCACTGATTCCAGTACTAATTATTATCGAAACAATTAGCCTATTTATCCGACCATTAGCCTTAGGAGTTCGACTCACAGCCAACCTGACTGCAGGACACTTACTAATTCAACTTATCGCCACAGCCGTATTTGTTCTTCTACCAATGATACCAACAGTAGCAATCCTAACTGCAACAGTACTTTTCCTACTCACATTATTAGAAGTTGCAGTTGCGATGATTCAAGCCTATGTATTCGTACTTCTCCTAAGCCTATATTTACAAGAAAACGTTTAATGGCCCACCAAGCACATGCCTATCACATAGTTGATCCAAGCCCATGACCACTAACCGGAGCTATCGCTGCCCTACTAATAACATCCGGCTTAGCAATCTGATTCCACTTCCACTCAACAACACTAATAACACTAGGATTAATTCTCTTACTTCTCACAATATACCAATGATGACGTGACATTATCCGAGAAGGAACCTTCCAAGGTCACCACACACCACCAGTACAAAAAGGACTACGATACGGAATAATTCTATTTATTACCTCTGAAGTATTCTTCTTCCTAGGATTCTTCTGAGCCTTTTACCATTCAAGCCTAGCACCTACACCAGAACTAGGAGGATGCTGACCACCCACAGGAATCACACCACTTGACCCATTTGAAGTACCACTCCTCAACACAGCTGTACTCCTAGCATCAGGAGTCACAGTAACATGAGCCCACCACAGCATTATAGAAGGAGAACGAAAACAAGCTATTCAATCTCTAGCATTAACCATCATTTTAGGGCTCTACTTCACTGCACTCCAAGCCATGGAATATTATGAAGCACCCTTTACAATCGCAGATGGAGTCTATGGCTCAACATTCTTCGTAGCCACAGGATTCCACGGCCTACACGTCATTATTGGATCAACCTTCCTAGCAGTCTGCCTTCTACGCCAAATCCAATATCACTTTACATCCGAACACCACTTTGGCTTCGAAGCCGCTGCCTGATACTGACACTTTGTCGACGTAGTATGACTATTCCTCTACGTATCAATCTACTGATGAGGCTCATAATCTTTCTAGTATTAAAGTTAGTACAAGTGACTTCCAATCACACAGTCTTGGTTAAACCCCAAGGAAAGATAATGAATCTAATCATAACCATCCTAATTATCACAATAGCCCTATCCTTAATCCTAGCAGTCGTATCCTTCTGACTGCCACAAATAAACCCAGACGCAGAAAAACTATCACCATACGAATGCGGATTTGACCCACTAGGATCAGCCCGACTACCATTTTCACTACGTTTCTTCTTAGTAGCAATCCTATTCCTCTTATTTGACCTAGAAATTGCCCTCCTACTACCACTACCATGAGGAGACCAACTCCACAACCCCACCGGAACATTTTTCTGAGCAACAACAGTCCTAATTCTACTAACCTTAGGACTAATTTATGAATGAACCCAAGGCGGCTTAGAATGAGCAGAATAGGAAGCTAGTCCAAAACAAGACCTCTGATTTCGGCTCAGAAAATCGTGGTTTAATTCCACGGCTCCCTTATGACACCCGTACATTTTAGCTTTAGCTCAGCATTTATTTTAGGCCTAATAGGACTGGCATTCCACCGAACCCATTTACTCTCCGCACTCCTATGCTTAGAAGGAATAATATTATCCTTATTTATTGCACTAGCCCTATGAGCACTACAATTTGAATCAACAGGATTCTCAACAGCCCCAATGCTACTTCTAGCCTTCTCTGCTTGCGAAGCAAGCACTGGCCTAGCACTACTAGTTGCCACCGCCCGCACTCACGGCACTGACCGACTACAAAACCTAAACCTCCTACAATGCTAAAAGTATTAATCCCCACAATCATATTATTTCCAACAATCTGATTAACCTCCCCCAAATGACTATGAACAACCGCAACTGCACACAGTCTCCTAATTGCCTTTATTAGCCTAACATGACTAAAATGAACATCAGAAACCGGATGAACCTCCTCCAACATATACCTAGCCACAGACCCACTATCAACCCCCCTCCTAGTACTAACATGCTGACTACTCCCACTTATAATTCTAGCCAGCCAAAACCACATTAATCCCGAACCAATCAGCCGACAACGTTCATATATTATACTCCTAGCCTCACTACAAACCTTTCTTATTATAGCATTCGGAGCCACAGAAATTATTATATTTTATATTATATTTGAAGCTACATTAATCCCAACCCTTATTATCATTACCCGATGAGGAAACCAAACCGAACGACTAAACGCAGGAACCTACTTCCTATTCTATACCTTAGCAGGGTCCCTCCCACTCCTAGTAGCTTTACTACTCCTCCAACAATCTACAGGAACACTATCAATACTAGTACTCCAATACTCACAGCCCCTGCAACTTAACTCTTGAGGCCATATAATCTGATGGGCCGGCTGCTTAATCGCATTCTTAGTTAAAATACCATTATATGGAGTTCACCTATGACTGCCAAAAGCACATGTAGAGGCGCCAGTAGCAGGATCAATAGTACTAGCAGCAGTGCTACTAAAACTGGGGGGATATGGAATAATACGAATAATAGTAATACTAGACCCCTTATCAAAAGAACTGGCCTACCCATTCATCATTCTAGCCCTCTGAGGAATTATTATAACTGGATCAATTTGCCTTCGACAAACAGACCTAAAATCACTAATTGCCTACTCCTCCGTAAGTCACATAGGGTTAGTAGCAGGAGGAATCCTAATTCAAACCCCCTGAGGATTCTCAGGGGCAATCATTCTAATAATCGCCCACGGATTAGTATCATCAGCCTTATTCTGCCTAGCTAATACAGCCTATGAACGAACTCACAGCCGAACAATAATTCTCGCGCGAGGACTACAAGTAATCTTTCCATTAACTGCAGTATGATGATTTATTGCCAACCTCGCCAACCTAGCACTCCCGCCACTACCTAATCTACTAGGAGAACTAATAATTATCACAACATTATTTAACTGATCCCCATGAACAATTTTACTAACAGGCCTAGGAACACTAATTACAGCCGGCTATTCCCTATACATATTCCTAATGTCACAACGAGGACCAACACCAAACCACATCACAGGACTTCAACCATTTCACACCCGAGAACATTTACTAATAACCCTGCACTTAATCCCAGTTATTCTTCTAGTAACAAAACCAGAACTCATATGAGGATGATGCTACTGTAAGTATAGTTTTAACCAAAATATTAGATTGTGATTCTAAAGATAGGGGTTAAAGCCCCCTTACTCACCAAGGAAGAACAGAAAACACGTAAGTACTGCTAATCCTTACGCCCCAAGGTTAAAATCCGTGGCTTCCTTGCGCTTTCAAAGGATAACAGTTCATCCATTGGTCTTAGGAACCAAAAACTCTTGGTGCAAATCCAAGTGGAAGCTAAAATGACATTAATTATACACTCATCACTCCTTCTAATCTTTTTTATCTTAATATACCCGCTACTTACAACACTTAACCCTAACCAACAAGAATCCAAAATAGCAGAAATGACTAAAACCGCTGTTAGCTCCGCATTTTTCATCAGCCTTCTACCCCTCATAATCTTCCTAAACACAAAAACAGAAGGCATTATTACAAATTGACAATGAATAAATACCCAAACATTTGACGTAAACATAAGCTTTAAATTCGACCACTACTCCCTAATCTTCGTCCCAATCGCCCTATACGTCACCTGATCAATCCTAGAGTTTGCATTATGATATATACACTCCGACCCAAACATCGACCGATTCTTCAAATATTTACTCACATTTCTGGTAGCCATAATCATTCTAGTTACAGCTAACAACATATTTCAACTATTTATTGGCTGGGAGGGAGTAGGAATTATATCATTCCTCCTCATCGGATGATGACACGGGCGAGCAGACGCCAATACAGCCGCCCTTCAAGCCGTAATTTACAACCGAGTAGGGGATATTGGACTAATCATAACCATAGCCTGACTCGCAATAAACCTAAACTCCTGAGAAATTCAACAAATCTTCACTCTGTCAAAAAACTTTGACATAACAATCCCTCTACTAGGACTTGCCCTAGCGGCAACAGGAAAATCAGCCCAATTTGGCCTCCACCCCTGACTCCCGTCCGCCATAGAGGGCCCCACACCAGTATCCGCCCTACTCCACTCTAGCACTATGGTTGTTGCAGGAATCTTCCTACTAATCCGCCTCCATCCCCTTATAGAAAATAACCAACTAGTACTAACAATCTGCCTCTGCTTAGGAGCATTAACCTCCCTATTCACAGCCACCTGTGCCCTAACCCAAAACGACATCAAAAAGATCGTAGCTTTCTCAACATCAAGCCAATTAGGCCTAATAATAGTCACAATTGGGCTTAACCAACCACAACTAGCATTTCTCCACATCTGTACCCACGCCTTTTTCAAAGCCATACTATTCCTGTGCTCCGGATCAATTATTCACAGCCTAAACGACGAACAAGACATCCGAAAAATAGGAGGGTTACTCAACATTATACCTGCCACCTCAACATACTTCACAATCGGCAGCCTAGCTCTAACAGGAACCCCATTCCTAGCAGGATTCTTCTCAAAAGACGCAATCATCGAAGCCCTAAACACCTCTTACCTAAACGCCTGAGCCCTAACCCTAACACTAATTGCCACATCATTCACTGCAGTATATAGCTTCCGACTAGTATACTTTGTAATTATAGGAACCCCACGATTTCTGCCCCTATCCCCAATTAACGAAAATAACCCATTAGTAATTAATTCCATTAAACGACTCGCCTGAGGAAGCATTATTGCAGGACTAATTATTACACAAAACTTCCTACCAATAAAAACACCAGTTATAACAATACCAACTACTATAAAAATAGCAGCCCTAATAGTAACAATTCTAGGATTACTAACAGCCATAGAACTGGCCAACATAACAAGCAAACAAGTAAAAATAACCCCAATAATCCCAACCCACCACTTCTCAAACATACTAGGGTTCTTCCCAATAATTGTTCACCGACTTCTCCCAAAACTAAAACTCACTTTAGGACAATCAGCCGCCACCCAACTTGACAAAACATGACTTGAAACCATCGGACCAAAAGGCCTAGCACTAACACAAACAACCATGGCAAAAATTACAAACGACACCGCACGAGGAATAATTAAAACATACCTAACCATTTTCCTCCTAACCCTAACCCTGGCCACCATCCCAGTCCTCATTTAAACCGCACGAAGAGTCCCCCGACTTAAACCACGAGTAAGCTCTAACACAACTAACAACGTTAAAAGTAAAACTCAAGCACAAATAACTAGCATACCACCACCAGAAGAATATATAACAGCCACACCACTAACATCCCCCCGTAAAACAGAAAACTCCTTCAACCCATCTACAACCACTCAAGAACCCTCATATCAACCTCCTCAAAAAAGCCCCGCTACTAAACCAACCCCTAACAGATATACCAATACATAACCTAACACAGAACGACTACCCCAAGCTTCCGGAAAAGGCTCAGCAGCTAAAGCTGCCGAATAAGCAAAAACCACAAGCATTCCCCCTAAATAAATTAAAAAAAGAACTAAAGATAAGAAAGAACCCCCATGACCAACCAGAACCCCGCATCCAACCCCAGCTGCAACCACTAAACCAAGAGCAGCAAAATAAGGCGTAGGATTAGAAGCAACAGCCACCAAGCCCACAACCAAAGCTATCAATAATAAAAACATAAAATAGGTCATAATTCTTGCTCAGACTTTAACCGAGACCAATGACTTGAAGAACCACCGTTGTTATTCAACTACAAGAACCGCTAATGGCAAGCCTACGAAAAACACACCCTCTCCTTAAAATCGTCAATGACGCACTAATTGACCTACCAGCACCATCCAACATTTCAGCATGATGAAACTTTGGATCCCTTCTAGGACTATGCTTAATTACACAAATCCTAACCGGCCTATTCCTAGCCATACACTACACCTCAGACATTTCAACCGCATTCTCATCAGTGACTCACATCTGCCGAGACGTAAATTACGGCTGACTAATCCGAAACGTACACGCCAACGGAGCATCATTCTTCTTTATTTGTATCTACATACACATTGCCCGAGGCCTATATTATGGATCATACCTCTATAAAGAAACCTGAAACATCGGAGTAGTCCTCCTGCTATTAGTTATAATAACAGCCTTCGTCGGCTATGTTCTCCCATGAGGACAAATATCCTTTTGAGGTGCCACAGTAATTACAAACCTCCTATCCGCCGTACCATACATAGGAGATGCACTGGTCCAATGAATCTGAGGCGGATTCTCAGTAGACAAAGCAACACTTACACGATTCTTCGCATTCCACTTCATACTACCATTCATCATTGCCGCAGTAACCATTCTACACCTACTATTCCTCCACGAAACAGGATCAAACAACCCAATTGGATTAAACTCAGACGCAGACAAAATCTCTTTCCACCCATACTTCACATACAAAGACCTACTTGGATTCCTAGCCATACTCCTAGCCCTCACAATACTAGCACTATTTTCTCCAAACCTACTAGGAGACCCAGAAAACTTCACCCCCGCCAACCCCTTAGTTACTCCCCCACACATCAAACCAGAATGATACTTCCTATTCGCCTACGCCATTCTACGATCTATCCCAAACAAACTCGGAGGCGTCCTCGCATTACTATTTTCCATCCTAGTATTAATAGTAGTCCCCCTGCTACACACCTCCAAACAACGAGGACTAACATTCCGCCCAATCACCCAATTCTTATTCTGAACCCTTGTAGCAGACATAGCCATCCTAACATGAATTGGGGGCATACCAGTAGAACACCCATTCATTACCATCGGACAGATCGCATCCGTCCTATACTTCGCACTCTTCCTCATCCTCATACCACTAGCAGGATGACTAGAAAATAAAGTACTAGAATAAGCTTGCCCTAGTAGCTTAGTCTAAAAGCATCGGTCTTGTAATCCGAAGACCGGAGGTTAAAATCCTCCCTAGCGCCCAGAAAAAAGAGATTTTAACTCTCACCCCTGGCTCCCAAAGCCAGAATTCTAAAACTAAACTATTTTCTGAAATGTACTACCTTTATGGTTTAGTACATAATATGCATAATATTACATTAATGTATTAGTACATCTATGTATTAACACCATTCATTTATTTTAACCATAAAGCAAGTACTAACTACTAAGGTATACATAAAGCATTAACTTAAAACTCAGAAATAAATTATTTTAACATGGGTAATATATTTACTCCATAAAAATTTGACCTCAAATTTTTCCTTGGTAGATCAACTAAAAATTCACGAAAACATATTAATGTAGTAAGAGACCACCAACCAATTTATATAAAGGTATATCATGCATGATAGAATCAGGGACACTAACTGTGGGGGTTGCACAATATGAACTATTACTGGCATCTGGTTCCTATTTCAGGGACACAACTGTAATAACTCCCCATTTTAATAACTATACTGGCATCTGATTAATGGTGTAGTACATATGTCTCGTTACCCACCATGCCGAGCATTCTTTTATATGCATAACGTATCTTTTTTTTGGTTTCCTTTCATTTTGCATTTCAGAGTGCAGGCTCAAAAGTCTAATTAAGGTTGAACATTTTCCTTGTATACGACTATATAAGTTAATTATTGTAAGACATAATTTAAGAATTACATATTATTAACTCAAGTGCATAACATATACATTCCTTGTTCAACTATCCTTACTATATCCCCCCTTCTGGTTTTTGCGCGTCAAACCCCCCTACCCCCCTACGCCCCGCGAATCCTGTTATCCTTGTCAAACCCCTAAACCAAGGAGGACTCAAGAACGTATGAGCCAACGAGTCGAGATATGAATTGGCACCCCACATTATATTTATATATATATATATATATATGTGCACCACTTTCCATTCTTGGCTTCACAGCTAGCCTAAAAATACCTACCAAAAATCATTAAATAAACCCTGACACTAAATATTCTAATATAATT